CAGATGAGAATAACGAAAAATTTTTTTATTGAATTCTCATCCAAAGAAGAAAAAAAGATCGAATAACCATTCTATGATGAAAAAACCCGCCCATTTTATTTTGTATGCATAGGAGGTATACACTATACAATCAACTATATATATTCTGAATACTGGACTGGAAAGGAATTTGAGAATTCTTAAGATATAAGATATGGAATTATAGTCTAAATATAATCGTGATCTAAAGAGATCCATTAACCTAAGTGCAAAAATAGACCCATCAATCAGCTGATTCGTTATAATTTAGTGATTGCCTTCGGTACCGGTATAAAATAACAGAAAAAGAGGCGAAGGCTGGTTTTGCAAACATGAATAGAATGTTTCTAACAGTTTTCATATTTTATATTTATCCGCCTAACCTCAAAAGAAAGATCTTTCTTTGACTTTGATGAAAATCATCTATTTTTTATAGTTATAATTAGAATTAATTGGTCGTTCCTATCCAATAATCTACTAGTACCGGCTCGCTATTCACTCGGTTTTTGGGTCATAATCATTATGTAGGAGAGATGGCCGAGTGGTTGAAGGCGTAGCATTGGAACTGCTATGTAGGCTTTTGTTTACCGAGGGTTCGAATCCCTCTCTTTCCGTACCTTCATCTAATTCACTGATCTTACTAACCAAAAGAGTAAAATATATAAAATTATATTCCAACACAAAACAGTTAGACCTTTCTTTGATATATATTTTATTCCTAATTACTGTGTCACGGAAAATACTGAAAGGAAAAGAGTAGACAAGGAATGAAAACCTCCCTCCCGTTCTATGATACCTAAACCGGAGAAAAATCCGGATCAAACTCTTATTTATCTTAACCTTAGGTTAATTTACTTCGACGAAAGGGATCAAAATTGTCCGAACCCTTGTGATTTTTTATTTTCTTTTCGTTAGGTTTAGGTCTGGCGCGAATAATATTCTACGACTAGCAATTCATTTATTTTCAAACCGACCCATTTACTATCTATTATTTGATTGACTAATCCTTTATATTGGAATGGTTGAAGAGTCAAATGTTTTGGCATTTCGTCCTGAGAGGATGAATCGAAAGAATTTTGAATCAGAGCTCTAGAGTTTTGTTCATCCCTCGCCGTAATAATATCTCGGGGTTTGCAGCGATAACTTGGTATATCTACTATACGACCATTGACTAAAATATGTCTATGGTTAACCAATTGACGGGCTCCAGGAATAGTCGGAGCCATACCCAATCGAAAAAGGATGTTATCCAAGCGCATTTCAAGTAATTGGAGTAAAACCTGACCTGTTGACCCCTTGGCTTTGCCGGCGATACGAACGTATTTAAGTAATTGTCGTTCTGTAAGACCATAATGAAAACGCAACTTTTGTTTTTCTTCTAGACGAATACGATATTGAGATTTTTTACCGGAACGTGATTGGTTTCTAAGATCACTTCCGGCTCTAGGCCTTTTATTAGTTAGTCCCGGTAAAGCTCCCAGGCGGCGTATTTTTTTGAAACGAGGTCCCCGGTAACGCGACATAAAGACTCCTTATTCTTATTTATATTGAATTCTTATTGATGAAATTTCATTTTACAGAATAAACCTAAACTAAAACTGAACTAAATGATAAATGAAGCGAAGTTTACGGAAGTAGTGTACTTGTACTCTAAAGAATAATTAGATGAATAAATATCCAGACCTTTCTATTCTATATATATTCTATATAAAGATTCTATATAGATAAAAAATAGATAAAAGGGATTCTTTTCATGGCATAGTTGTAAGTTCCTATAAGATAAAAAATAGATTTTTCAATATTATTGGATTTCGGATTTCAAAAGGGCATTCTCAATCATGTAAAAACTCGAAGAAAATAAATAGAGAAAAGCCGGCTATCGGAATCGAACCGATGACCATCGCATTACAAATGCGATGCTCTAACCTCTGAGCTAAGCAGGCTCACATAAGATAAATTATACCTGCATAGGGATTCAATAAACTATTGTTAGCTATTAATTAATATACTTATATACTTATATTTGCATTCTTGGCGATTCCTATTAGCTAGTCATAATGAATATGACTATCGAAAAAAGAGAATATAGAATTGAAAGGAAATATTCAATACTCATACTTACCATAGACCATAGAATATAACGATTAATATATCTATATATAATTTTAGTTTTTTTCTCACATCACAATTATATAGTACAATTCTATAGTATAGCATTTAATATTAAAAAATATTTGATTCGATCTATTTTTAGATTAAATAATTTTCGTTTTTGCTTTCAAATGATATTTGAAAGTCTTTTTATTACACTTATATATTTTATTTCATATCATCATATATATCTTTTTTATTTCTAAATGGAATGATTTGTTTTAAATAATTAGAAATTATTGCGCTTTGATTCGTAAAGATGGAAGCTCAGACGAAAAAAAGAATCGACCGTTCAAGTATTCCAAATTGCATGGGAAAAACGAGCAGAAGA